TAATCCGTCTTGCTATCACTAAAGTGATATCCATATAGATATCAATATATCACTTGTGACTTTCTTTGTTACAAAACAATAATTTTAATCTAAAATGAAAATGAAATCATAAGAAGGAATATGTAAGCTACCCACTTGATTTCCATGGGATTGTAGTTCAATTGGTCAGAGCACCGCCCTGTCAAGGCGGAAGCTGCGGGTTCGAGCCCCGTCAGTCCCGGCGGATTCAATAAAAAAAAGATATTAACTCCCCCTTTTGTTTCTGGGCAAGGGGATCAAAATGGTTTCATTTCTCTTTTTGTTTTATTTTTCTTTTTTCATCAAGCAAAAGAAAGGGGTATTTCCATTATTTTAACTAGCACCAATTGATGGTAGAGAGACATATGTAAATTAATTCTAATTATTGAGAGCATTCAACACTTCAAGAAAGAGATACTGTATGGGGTTTCCGCTTTTTGTCAACTTAATTCGTGTAGGAAAATGGAATAGGATAGCGTATAATACATTTGCCAAGAGTACCTATATATACTTTTCTTTCTATGAAGTTAAGGAATTGAAAATAGTTCGAATCCAACCAAGGAAAGAGGATATTTTAAAAATAAAGATAAAATGAGTCTTCCCTAATGAATATGCTCTTTTTAAAGATTAGAGTCGATGTCGAAGAAAAAACTCGTAAGAAAATTTAACTAGTTAATTTTTTGGAATATTTGAGTTTTTTTACTGGGACTCGTCTTTGTCACATTCCCTTTCTTTGTTTTCCAAAAAGATGATATACCCTTCAAAAATTTTACAAATTTCAAATTTAACTTCGTACTTGTTTTCTCTATTTGATTTCTATTGTTTATTTAATAAGGTTCTTTAGAAACTCTTTTTGTAAACAATCGAAGTAGAAAAGGTTTTTTATGGTACTTCATCAGATAATTGTACAAGGAAAGTAAAGTACTAGGTTGTAGAAAAGAAAGCGGGGAAAAAGAATTATAAATCAATATTTTTTGATTGGATCAGGACTCTCATTATGTATTCGGTGTGGATAAAAGATCTTCCTATGTTATACTATTAAATTCTTGACGATGAATCGATTTTATAGCTCCGATATTGTTATTCATGATATTTATTTCATTCGATATCATCGAAATCTAAATTCATCTGAGTGAGTTTACAAGCGAAAGATTTCTCATCTCTATGGGATTAAATCCCGAGATATTCCAAAGAAAAAAAACTAATAAACGATTAAATTATGGAAGTAAATATTCTTGCATTTATTGCTACTGCACTCTTCATTCTCGTTCCTACTGCTTTTTTGCTTATAATTTACGTAAAAACAGTTAGTCAAAATGATTAATTTGAATACAATTTGACTATCAACGAAAAAAAAGGATTTAAATTTCTCGTCTTAAATGAAAGGAATGCATTAGACTCAGTAGTAGTATCCTAAGGGGCCCGCTAGTATGGTAGAAAGAGATCTCTTTCTACCATACTAGCCATTATGGTTATTGTAATGTATAAAGATACAAGTGAAATATCTTAATATAAAGGAATCCACCTATATCTCTCTTTTTCTTTATAAACGTCAATATAAATTAAATAGAATATTAAATGTATGTACATACTTTCTCAATTTCATTTGTTTGTTTGATCCATTTAATACAGATAATCCCCATTCGATGAAAACTTCTTCAGATTTCTAAAGGGGGTTACCCCATGAATGGTTAACCGTGTAAACCCTGATATAAAAATAGAAAATGAGTCAATAAAACAAAACATAAATCCAATTTCTAAAAAAAAATCTGAAAAAAATTGCCGAACGGTCTAGAAAACTAAAACAATTGATACAGGTTGATAGAGTTTTATTATTACCGCAATTAGGAGTACTTCTAGAGTCCACTTCTTCCCCACACTACGAGAGAGAGGGAAAATGTAAAAACTACCATTAAAGCAGCCCAGGCGAGACTTACTATATCCATGTGAATTCTGTCCCCTATTTCTATGAATATGAAGAAACTATTCCATTATTGTTCACTAATAATAGTGAAATCACTGGTGCAGAGTCAAAAAAAGGGAGAGGTATTTGGTCACCATTGATGAACTACTCCAAAAAATCCACTTATCTTATAATGAGTTATTCTTAATTATAGAATTTCTAGTAGAATCGACAAGATGTAAACACAAGCAAATGGACACTTTTTGAAGTATCCAAGGAATCTCACTCACATGTAGAAAGAATAAGACTTTTTCTTTCTTTTATCGTTTTTTATTTTTGGAAGTAAAATGAAAGGCAATTCTTCATCTAATCTAATATTGATTGAATGTCTGAGCATTACGCGACTTTCATGAGTCTGTATCCAAAGTATCTTAGGTCCTTTCCAAAACTATTAATTTCATTCCTATCCAATCTAATTGAAGACCCAGTAAGTGGAACTAAATTAGTAGTGGCAAGTAAAGATTTACGGATTTCCCTCCACTACTTTAAGTTTTCCTTGAATCTGATAGGCAAAACTTTAGGTTAGAGAATAACCTCGAGAGCCCGGGGCTTAGAATAACGAAACGAAAGTATCAAGAGTCTTTTCCTACGTTTGTTATAATAGGGGATTTCAAGTCTGTTGTTGAGGCGGCACCCGGATTTGAACTGGGGAAAAGGGATTTGCAGTCCCCCGCCTTACCACTCGGCCATGCCGCCAAAACGATAGAAACTAGATTCCAATTTTCTCTTTTTTTCAACTCCGAAAAAAAAATCTATATATAGATTTTCAGTCACAAAATATAGAATCCAGTACAAACCAGAACCATTAACTATTGACTGTAAATTAATGACCATTTTTGAATTAAAATCTACATTTTTTTATTTCTAATAATATTAATTAAATCCTTAGAAATGGATTTATAACTAATCTATATTGAGTTTTTTCAATTAAAAAGAAATCTTCTTCAATTTCAATTATAACAGTAATGATGAGTATATGTAAACCCCAGAATCAGAACATACGTTACGTTGTGTTATAGAGCTATAGCTCTATAATGGGGTATTTTATCTCTCTAGGGATGCTTTTGAGGAGTAATTATCAATAAATTTTGATATTTAAATTTTTGATTGAATACATTGAAGAGAAAATTTCATTTTTGATAGAGCACAGCATGTGCTGTCCCAAATAGAACTGTACCACAATAAAAGAAGAAAAAGAGACATATATATCTGTGCATTCTTTTTTATTTTAATAATCAAAAAAATTAATAAATAAAAAAACACAAGTTTTCTTACCTACTTCAATTCAATGATATTCTAACTATTCTATTCAAAATAGGTAAAAATCAATCTCTTTTCTGCAAATATTTTTTTGAACAATGAAATACAAATACATGGAAAAGTAAAGTGGTTAAAAAAAAAGTTTTCTATTTATTATATGTTTATCTGCTCGAACAGATCCAATCGTGGATACATTTTTTTAATGGTATGCAATCGAATTGGAATATGTAATATCATAGGTGAAAATGAAATTACTTTTTTTCTAGTCTTTACAAAACTCCATAAGTTCCAGTGGTATTTCTCAATTCTGTTCCATTTGGATCTCTTTCTTATAAAAAATGCCAATTGAATCTAGTCTCCGTTCATACGTATTTCATACATTCCATATATCGTGGAGTTGAATAAAATTTCATGTGATTCAGTAAACAGAATAGAAATTCCATTATTGCTAGATCGAATTCTATGGATATGATTCGGTGAAGAATGAGAGATGGGATGGTATTTTTTCAATAAACGGATAAATGGGAAATTCAAAAAAGATGCTCGGGGATGGAAAAGAGGGAACATCTACAATACCTGGATTTAATCAGATACAATTTGAAGGGTTTTATCGGTTTATTGATCAGGGTTTAATAGAAGAACTTTCTAAGTTTCCAAAAATTGAAGATATAGATCACGAAATTGAATTTCAATTATTTATGGAAACATATCAATTGGTAGAACCTCTGATAAAAGAACGAGATGCTGTCTATGAATCACTTACATATTCTTCTGAATTATATGTATCCGCGGGATTAATTTGGAAAACCAGTAGGAATATGCAAGAACAAAGAATTTTTATTGGAAACATTCCTTTAATGAATTCCCTTGGAACTTCTATAGTAAACGGAATATACAGAATTGTGATCAATCAAATATTGCAAAGTCCTGGTATCTATTACCAGTCAGAATTGGATCATAACGGGATTTCGGTCTATACCGGCACCATAATATCAGATTGGGGAGGCAGGTTAGAATTAGAGATTGATAAAAAAGCAAGAATATGGGCTCGTGTGAGTAGGAAACAGAAAATATCTATTCTAGTTCTATCATCAGCTATGGGTTCGAATCTAAGAGAAATTCTAGAGAATGTTTGCTACCCTGAAATTTTCTTATCTTTCTTGACCGATAAGGAGAAAAAAAAAATTGGGTCAAAAGAAAATGCTATTTTGGAGTTTTATCAACAATTTTCTTGTGTAGGTGGGGATCCAATATTTTCTGAATCCTTATGTAAGGAATTACAAAAAAAATTCTTTCACCAAAGGTGTGAATTGGGAAGGATTGGTCGCCGAAATATTAATTGGAGACTGAATCTTAATATACCTCAGAACAATATATTTTTGTTACCACGAGATATATTAGCAGCTGCCGATCATTTGATTGGGATTAAATTTGGAATGGGTACACTTGATGATATGAATCATTTGAAAAATAAACGGATTCGCTCTGTAGCGGATCTTTTACAAGACCAGCTCGGGTTGGCTCTGGCTCGTTTAGAAAATGTAGTTAAGGGAACTATATCCGGAGCAATTAGGCATAAATTGATACCTACTCCTCAGAATTTGGTAACTTCAACTCCGTTAACAACTACTTATGAATCCTTTTTCGGATTACACCCATTATCTCAAGTTTTGGATCGAACTAATCCATTGACACAAATCGTTCATGGGAGAAAATTGAGTTATTTGGGCCCTGGCGGATTAACAGGGCGAACTGCTAA